GCGATGTAGAAACAACTTACGAAACGAAGAAGACTAAACAGGAACAAGAGGGATCCACCGAAGAAGACAAAGATAGCCCAGTTTACGAAGATTCTTATCTTGATACCAATTGGGAATTGGGAAAACCTCTTGTAACTTTTCTTTTCGATTATCAAAGATGGAATCGCCCATTGAGATATATAAAAAATGATCGATTTGAAAATGCTGTACGAAATGAAATGTCACAATATTTTTTTTATACATGCACAAGTGATGGAAAACAAATAATATCTTTTACATATCCACCCAGTTTATCGACTTTTTCAGAAATGATAGAACGGAAAATGTCTTTGTACACGACAGAAAAAGTATCCCACGAAGACCTGTATAATTATTGGGTTTATACCAATGAACAAAAAAAAAACAACTTGAACAATGAATTGATAAGTCGAATAAAAATTCTAGAAAAAGAGAAGGGATCTCTTGCTTTAGATATGCTAGAAAAAAGGATCAGATTATGTATAATATAACATAACTTAAAATAACTTAAACTTAACTATTTTTTTTTATTTCATTTTTAATATACTAAACTAATATACTTTACTTATACTATACTAAATTTTAACTATACTAAAACTAAACAACTAAACTAAAATTTTAAAAATAAAAAAATTAACAAAAAGATTGACACATAAGATAAATATAAGAATAGGTAAGAAGAGACTCGACCCCCCCCCATATATTTGACCCCTTCCCCCATAAAGAAACCAGCAAGGCCAACCCCATTTATAATTCCATCAATTATATGTCTATCAAAAAAATGAATTAGTTCAGCTAATCTTCGTATACCCACAGTAAAAATTCTAGTATAAGAAATATCTATGTAACCGCGATTATATGACCAATTGTATATCACATTTTTTATTCGGTCCAAAATGATTCTATTGGGGTTCTTCTTCTTTACAAATGAATTGATTAAGACGAAATTCTGGAGAGATGAATAAGCGGATCCATATAAAATGGATGCTATAAATAATCCAAAAAAGGCTATACTTACCGAAAAAACTGCATTTTTCAGAAAATCATACCAATCCGAGGAATCATTCGAATTTTGATGGAAAAAATTTGTGGACGGAGTTAACCATTTCGATAATATATCAAAATCCATTACTCCTCGATCAAAATGAATTCCTATTGATCCAACGAATAAAGTAAATAGTACCAATACAAGCAGAGGAAATAACATGGTATTGTCCGACTCATGAGGATAGGTATAAATGTATTTATTTCGAAAGTAAGTACTAAAGTATCGTATACCATTTCTTTTTCTTACATTATCATCAATTTGATATGTATCTTTTGAAAAAAAAGAGACTTTATTATTGATTTTTGAGAAATTTGTTAAAAGTGAATTTCTATTGATTACTTTGGATGTTTCTTTTCCCCATAACGAGATTGAATAGAAAGAACTATTTTTAGCGCTACTGTAATTTTGAAAATAAATGCGCAAATGCCCATCAAAAGTAAGTAAATACATACGAAACATATAAAATGCAGTTAATCCTGCTGTAAAGGAAGCTATTATTGCGAAAGTTGGTGAATACAACCAACTATCATTAAGAATTTCGTCTTTTGACCAAAAACAAGCAAGAGGCGGAATACCACAAAGAGAGAGTGTACCTAATAAAAAAGTAATTCTTGTAATCGGAACATATTTGGTTAAACCACCCATAAGAACCATATTTTGACTTTTCTCTGGTGAATATCCAACAATAGGTTCCATTGAATGAATAATGGATCCGGATCCTAAAAACAATAAGGCTTTCGAATAGGCATGAGTAATCAAATGGAATAAAGCGGCTCGATAAGAACCTATACCTAGAGCTAACATAATATAACCCAATTGAGACATTGTAGAATAAGCTAAACTTCTTTTAATGTCTTTTTGAGCAAGAGCCAAAGTGGCTCCTAATAGTACTGTTATTACGCCTATTAAAGAAATGAGATTCATTATGTAAGGTATAACTATGAAAAGAGGAAGAAGTCGAGCTACAAGAAAAATTCCTGCTGCTACCATAGTTGCAGCATGTATAAGAGCGGAAATCGGAGTGGGTCCTTCCATAGCATCAGGTAACCATATGTGAAGGGGGAATTGTGCAGATTTCGCAATTGCACCGACAAATAAAAAAGAAGCACATAGAATAGCAAATAAGGAATTGACTTGATTATTATGAACCAAGTTATTAGCTATTTCGAATAGATCTCGAAATTCTAAACTACCAGTTATCCAATAAAATCCTAAAATTCCTAATAATAAACCAAAATCCCCTATGCGATTGGTTACAAAAGCTTTTTGACAAGCACTCGCTGCAATTGGTCGTGTGAACCAAAAACCTATTAATAAATACGAACACATTCCTACAAGTTCCCAAAAAATATAAATTTGTATCAAATTGGAACTAGTAACTAATCCCAACATAGAAGCATTGAAAAAACTCAGATAAGCAAAAAATCTCAAATATCCTTGATCGTGCGACATATAATTGTCACTATAAATAAGAACCATGATTCCAACAGTAGTAATTAATATTGACATAATAGAAGTAAGTGGATCAATCAAATGCCCAAACTCTAAAGAAAAATCATTATTGATGGTCCAAGACCATAGATATTGATGGATAAAATTTCCATTTATTTGCTGAATAGACAGATTGACCGAAAACGCCATAGCTATACTTAACATCAAAACACTCGAAAAAGCCCACATACGACGAATATTTTTTGTTGCTGTTGGAATAAGCAGAAGTCCAAATCCTATTAACATAGTAACGGGAAGTGGAAGAAAAGGTATTATCCACGCATATTTATATGTATGTTCCATAAAAAAAAAAAAAAACAAATTTTCATTTTTTTCTTATAATTATAATTGTTTCCGATTCACCCATTATTATCTTATCTCTATTTATATTGACTAAATTATATTGACTAAAGAAAGATATTTATTAAAATAAAAGAGGAATATGATATTTTAAATCATTTTACGACGATAACTATTATCTATTCTGGCAATTTGTAACTATATCATTAAGAAAAAAAAAAGGTTATACCAAAACAGTCCAATATGGATCGTAGTATATATCAATAAATCAACTCAAAAAAACCTAGTTATTTTATTATAGTTAGTTATTATAATATAGTGATAGTGAGTGATAGTGAATTTTTTTGTAGTAATTATCTAGCTCATTGCGAAATTAATTGATTAATTGATTGGATTCCAATCGAATAAGAAAGTAGCAGAAATCTTATTTATAATACTCTTTACTTCACTTCGTATAGAACTGAACTAACAATTAACTAAAAATTATTTAAAATTCAAAGATCCCTTTATTAAAATTAAAGAAGTTCTTACTCATCAATTCTAATGTTTCCTAAACTATATTGAATCCTTAAATCTAGATCTAGACGATTTAACACGAATCGACTATTATTATTTCAAGTAAGCCGCTATGGTGAAATCGGTAGACACGCTGCTCTTAGGAAGCAGTGCTAGAGCATCTCGGTTCGAGTCCGAGTGGCGGCATACTCTAAAAAAAAAAAAAGAGACACAATGGTCCTATAATGTATTTAATTCCCGATTTCAATTCTGTAATGGGCCCCCCTTTTTATGATATTTGCGACTTTAGAACATATACTAACTCATCTCTCTTTTTCGATCATTTCCATTGTGATTACGATTCATTTGACGACCCTATTAGTCCAGGAAATCATAGGGTTACGCGATTCGTCGGAAAAGGGGATGATAACTACTTTTTTATCTATAACAGGATTATTAGTTACTCGTTGGATTTATTCGAGACATTTTCCATTAAGTAATTTATATGAGTCATTAATCTTCCTTTCGTGGAGTTTTTCCATTATTCATATGATTTCCAAGATATGGAATCATAAAAATGATTTAAGTGCAATAACCGCCCCAAGTGCCATTTTTACCCAAGGTTTCGCCACATCAGGTCTTTCAAGTGAAATGCATCAATCGGCAAGATTAGTACCTGCTCTACAATCTCAGTGGTTAATGATGCACGTAAGTATGATGTTATTGAGCTATGCAGCTCTTTTATGCGGGTCCTTATTATCAGTCGCTTTTCTAGTCATTACATTTCGAAAAAACATCGATCTTTTTTGTAAAAGCAAAAATTTCTTGATATTAATTAAGTCATTTTTATTTTGCAAGATCAAACACCTAAATGAAAAAAGAAGTATGTTTAAAAACACTTCTTTTCTTTCATTTGGAAATTATTACAAATATCAATTAACTCGGCGTTTGGATTATTGGAGTTATCGTGTCATTAGTTTAGGGTTTACCTTTTTAACTATAGGTATTCTTTCTGGAGCAGTATGGGCTAACGAGGCCTGGGGATCTTATTGGAATTGGGACCCCAAGGAAACTTGGGCATTTATTACTTGGACCATTTTCGCGATTTATTCACATACTAGAACAAATCAAAATTTTCAAGGTATAAATTCGGCACTTGTGGCTTCTATAGGATTTCTTATAATTTGGATATGTTATTTTGGGATCAATCTATTAGGAATAGGTCTACATAGTTATGGTTCATTCACATTGACACCTAATTGAATAAAAAAAAGGCCATGAGGAATACATAACAAATCGTTCCATATATAATGAATGAAGGTTTGTGCAAGTTTTTTTGAGAACCATTCAAATGGTTCTCAAAAAAACTCGGGATACATCTCATTACAATTCGAATTCACTTTATTTTTTTGCGTTGTACAACGAATTATTTCAAAAATCTTAAATAAAAAATTTAAAAATTCTAACTAAGATTTTGCGTTCTGTCTCAGTAATGAAAACTATCTACAAAAATAATTATCTAGGATAGCTTGTACCTTATCAACCGATAGCGAAAGAACGAAATCCGGATAAATACCAATACCTATTACAGGTAGAAAGATACAGATCGAAACAAATAATTCTCGTGGTCCAGAATCCACAAAATTCAAGTTTGGAACATTGAATAGTTTGTATCCATAGAACATCTGGCGTAACATAGATAATAAATAAACAGGAGTTAATATCATTCCAATTGCCATTACAAGGATAATTGGAATTTTTTGCATTAAAAGATATTTTGGACTCGTAATTATCCCCAAAAATACTACTAATTCCGCAACAAAACCACTCATTCCCGGCAATGCAAGAGAAGCCATCGAGAAACTACTAAACATAGCAAATGTTTTTGGCATTGGGATGGATATCCCCCCCATTTCATCGAGAGAAACAAGACGTATTCTATCACAACTCGTTCCTACCAAGAAAAAAAGTGCAGCACCAATAAATCCATGAGAGAGTATTTGTAAAATGGCTCCGTTGAGTCCCATATCAGTTATAGAACCAATTCCTATAATTATGAAACCCATGTGAGATACGGAAGAATAGGCTATTCTCTTTTTTAAATTGCGTTGACCAAGAGAAGTTGAAGCTGCATAGATTATTTGCATTGTTCCTACTATCACCAACCAGGGAGAAAATATGGAATGGGCGTGTGGTAATAATTCCATATTGATCCGAATCAATCCATATGCTCCCATTTTTAATAAGATTCCAGCTAGAAGCATACATGTACTGTAATGTGCTTCTCCATGGGTATCTGGTAGCCATGTGTGTAGGGGTATAATCGGCGATTTGACAGCATAAGCAATAAGGAAGCCCAAATATAATAAAATTTCCAATGTCACAGGATATGACTGATTAGCTAATCTTTCAAAATCCAGTGTTGGTTCATTAGAACCGTATAAACCCATGCCTAAAACTCCTATTAAGAGAAAAATAGAACCCCCCGCAGTGTACAAAATAAACTTTGTAGCCGAATACAAACGTTTCTTTCCTCCCCACATGGATAAAAGTAAGTAAACAGGAATTAATTCTAACTCCCACATGATGAAAAAAAGTAAAAGGTCTCGAGAAGAAAATAATCCTATTTGGCCACTATACATTCCTAACATCATAAAATAAAACAATCTTGAATTTCGAGTAACAGGCCAAGCTGCTAAAGTAGCTAAAGTAGTGATAAATCCTGTCAGTAAAATAGGTCCTATGGAAAGTCCATCAATTCCCAGTCTCCAATGGAAATTAAAAATATTTATCCATTTAGAATCCTCTTCCAATTGAATTAATGGATCGTCCAATTGGAAATGATAACAAAACACATAGGTTGTTAGAAGGAGTTCTAATAAGCATATACATATAGTATACCATCTAAATACCTTATTCCCCCTATGAGGGAGAAAGAAAATTGCAGAACCCAAAAATATTGGCAAAACTACAAGTATTGTTAACCAAGGGAAATAACTCATGATAAAGACAAGATACGTTTTGACCAAAAAGCCCGTGCTCGAAATAATATATTTTATTTTTTCGAGTACGGGCTTTTGTCGGTAAAAGGGAATCAAATGATTCAAGTGGAGTTTTTTATAACGTATCAATAAGATAGACCCATGCTACGAGTTGTTTCATGCCATAAATAAACACGGACACTCAAAAAGTCTGTTGGACAGGCGGATTCACATCTTTTACAACCTACACAGTCCTCGGTTCTTGGCGCGGAAGCAATTTGCTTAGCTTTACATCCGTCCCAAGGTATCATTTCCAATACATCTGTGGGGCAGGCTCGTACACATTGAGTACACCCTATACATGTATCATAAATTTTTACTGAATGTGACATTGGGTATATAAATTCCAGTTTTGAACATAAAAAATTTTCGATCTGGTTAAAGTAAAATCGATAGTAAAAGAATCATATATTTATATTGTAGACACCAGACGAATCAATGGTTTATCAAAAAAAATCTTAAGAATTAATCTATTTCTAAATTTGTTCATGAGAAAGTACCAAGAGACTTTTATTTTCGCTTGAACAACACAAGACAAGTATGATCATACGAGTCACATATGTGACTTCATATTGGCCAACGGATCGTCAATATTGCAAATATTTCAATAGCAATATATTTCCATATTACTATAACATATTACTATAAAATAAAAAAAAATAAAAAATGAAATAAATAATCAAATCATTTTTTATATGATAATTATGATTAATTATTCAACAAATTCGATTGATTGATACGAGTTGATTTTCTGTTACGATGGATGGACGAAACAATAGCTAGCCCAATAGCTGCTTCCGCGGCCGCAATGGCTATAACAAAGATTGAGAAAATGTTTCCTTTTAATTGGCGACTATCAAATATATCAGAAAAGGTTACGAGATTCATATTAACCGAGTTTAGTATAAGCTCAAGACACATAAGTGCTCTAACCATGTTTCGACTTGTGATCAATCCATAGATACCGATAGAAAATAAATAGACACTCAAAAAAAGTACATGTTCAAACATCATTGACTAATTCCTCATCAATCCCGATTCATTTCAATATGAACACAATTAAACCAATTTGATTGATTAGAACCGAGAAATTACAGAAAAAAAGAGAGTAGTGATAGTAGATTAAAGTAAAAACTTTATTTTTTTTTTTCATTTGGTTTAGAATTTCTAATTCTAACAATTTTGTTAATTCTAAGTATTTATTATTGACGAGCCATAGTAATTGCACCTATCAAAGAAACTAAAAGAATTATAGAAATGAGTTCAAATGGAAGATAAAAATCTGTTGATAAATGAATTCCAATTTGTTGAACGTTACTTATAAGGTCCTGCTCTATAATCTGGTTTGATCTCGTAGTCCAAACAATTCCGTACCATGACGTGTCTAGTATAGTAGTAATTAGTGAAAAAAGAATACTTGTACAAACCAGTGAAGTGATCCCATCTCCAACAGTCCAAAGATAGGAATTATTGGAATATTCTGAACCATTTATGAACATAACAGCAAATATGATTAAGACATTTATGGCTCCCACATAAATAAGGAGTTGTGCGGCAGCCACAAAATAGGAGTTTGATAGAATATAGAATAAGGATATACAAACAAGAACCAATCCCAAGGAAAAGGCAGAATAAATTGGATTAGTAACTAATACTACTCCTAGACCTCCTAATATAAGAAATGATCCCAGAAATACTACAAGTATATCATGTATTGGCCCAGGTAAATCCATTATGTATAACAAATAAATAAGTCGAAATATTTCATGACCTTACTAAATAGTCCAGGAAAGAGAAAGGTGTTACCCTTATTTTTTTTTTTTTATCTGAAATAAAAGAATAACCGGAATTTTATATTCCGAAATTCTGATGAAAAACATATTCTCAGTTTAAATGAAAGAGTGATTCTCAACAATCAATAGTTATTATTTGTAATTTATGACCAAGCAAAATAAAGGAGGCTCGGATTCTTTATATCAAAAAAATATTAGTAATTGGTAATCGTTCTTGAATCAAGAGATTTATCTTTGTTCATTTTGATTTGAGTTGAATTCATAACTGTTTGAATTGAGTAATCTTCAACTACTGACATTGGTAACCGGCCCAAAGCAATTTGATTATAATTCAATTCGTGACGATCATAAGTAGAAAGTTCATATTCTTCAGTCATTGATAAACAGTTTGTTGGACAATACTCGACACAATTACCACAAAATATACAGACCCCAAAATCAATACTATAATTAAGCAATTGTTTCTTTTTAATATCTTTTTCAAATCTCCAATCAACAACAGGTAGATCTATGGGACATACACGAACACATACTTCACAAGCAATACATTTATCAAATTCGAAATGAATTCGACCACGGAAACGCTCTGATATGATCGATTTTTCATAAGGATATTGAATAGTTACGGGTAAACGATTTGTATGGGATAAGGTAATTATGAAACCTTGACCAATGTACCTTGCGGCTCGTATTGTTTGTTGGCCATAATTTATGAACCCAGTCACCATGGGAAACATATTGTAAATATCCATGAATAAATTATAATGTTCCTTTCTCTTGTTTGAGATAGGCTATGAATCTAAAATATCATTATCCTATTCTATTATTTATAGTGAAGCAAGTTGGGAAGAAGTTGTCAATAATAGATTACCCAGAGAAATAGGTAAAAGAAATTTCCATCCAAGATTTAATAGCTGGTCTATTCTCATCCTAGGTAAAGTCCATCTTGCTGCGATAGGAATGAACAGAAACAAATAAGCTTTAGATAATGTGATAAAGATACTAATTGTCATTCCAAAAACTCCATCCATTTTATTTATTCCAAAAAGTTCCGGAATGGATATGTACGGAATAGATAAATTCCACCCACCTAAGTAAAGAACTGTTATAAATAATGAAGAAACTAATAAATTTAGGTAAGAAGCAAGGTAAAATAAAGCGTATTTGATGCCCGAATATTCGGTTTGATAACCTGCTACTAATTCCTCCTCCGCTTCTGGTAGATCAAAGGGTAATCTCTCACATTCCGCTAGAGAAGAAATTAGAAAAACTACAAACCCGATAGGCTGACGCCACAGATTCCACCCCAAAAAACCATATTTTGACTGTGCTTCAACTATATCAACTGTACTTAGACTGTTAGATAATCATAGTCGATAATAACACCACTGTTCGCACCGCTATTCCAAAACCGTACATGAGACCTCAGCTTCATACGGCTCCTCTATGGCCACAAATAAATGTAAGGACTTGTTGTGTATTATTGTCATCTTTGGATGGTAAATATACAATATACACCGGGGAATCAAAAATTAGACCAATGAAATTCTGTCTGCTAAAAATAAAAAAAGAAGCTTCCGAATTGATCTTATTCATTATAGAATTTCAATTTATCTTTGTTAGGTAATAACTTAATCCTTCAATAAAATACTCGTTATATCAATAAATATGTTCTATCAATGACTATAAAAAATAAAAAGAAAGAATTAGGCGGATGGGTAAAATAAATACTAAATAAAGATTTTTTATTTAGTATTTCTTCATTTTTCTTATTCCATTTTTTTTTTTCATTCCATTTCTTTTGTTCCTGTTCTTCTTTCTCAGAGAAAAGGGGTACTCTGAAAATTAAAATACATAAAGAATTAATTCGTTTTTGATAGTCATTTCTTTAATCAGTGAATAGGAGCATACTCTAGATCGGAATCGTGGGGAAGTACTGCTTGGTCATTTCTACCAACTTAAAGTCCACATTATGATTCGTTTTATCTAAAAATTTATGCAAAAAAAAGACTTTTTTTATACCTTTCCGTTATCTTCATTACGAATCTTTTGTGTAACTTAGTGTTCCTAACTGTCCGCTGATTTTTGATTGATCCCCTGTATGGTAATACATACAAGATAATAATAGAAAGCCCATACAGTTGATCTTTTGTACCCGCTTCAAGATATGATAATTAGTCAAACAATGCCACAATCTTGGGGTAAACAGTTTACATTGCTTACGTTTATATTCTTGTACATAGGGAATGAGATTTTCTCTTCTTACTGCAAATTTATAAGCAGTTTGATTTTACTCATATGACTATCTAATTTAACTCATCAACCCTAACGACTAATGATTGATGAATCAAAAATGAAAATATACATTCAATATATTCAACCTCTTTACTTTATTTCTAGAGAGGAGGGAAAATAATCATGTTCTAACGAACCACACGTAGAGATATTGATAACACACATAGACTTAATGGTATTTCATAACTAATAGATTGAGCGGCTGCTCGTAGACCACCTAAAAAAGAATATTTATTATTCGATCCATATCCTGACATAAGAAGTCCAATGGGAGCAATACTTGAAATGGAGATCCATAAAAAAACACCTATACTGAGATCGGCTAAAATAAGGCGATACCCAAAAGGAATTACTAAATAACTTAGTAGAATTGATATCACCGCTATAGAAGGCCCCACGCTAAACAAACGAATATCTCCTCTAGATGGGAAAAGATCCTCTTTAAAAAGTAATTTGATCCCATCTGCTAGAGCTTGAAGAATTCCCAACGGGCCCGCATATTCAGGACCAATACGTTGTTGTATTGCTGCAGATATTTCTCTTTCTAACCACACAATTACTAGTACCCCTATTGTGATTCCCAATATAATGGTAAAAATGGGAACAAAGATCCATATGAGTCCGTAGACTTCTTTTAAGGATTCCAATCTAGAAAAAGAATTGATAGCTTGTACTTCTGTCGTATCAATTATCATTTCAACGATCAACCTCTCCCATAATAATATCTATACTACCTAATATCGTCATAATATCAGCCAATTTCATTCTTTTAACTAGTTGAGGGAGGATTTGCAAATTGATGAAACCGGGTGGACGAATTTTCCATCTCCAGGGGAAAACACTATTATCTCCTATTAAATAAATTCCTAATTCTCCTTTTGGGGCTTCCACTCTCACATAAAGTTCTTGTTTTGACAATTCAAAATTGGGTGAAAGTTTTTTAGTGATAAATCTATATTCAAAATTATTCCATTCGGAATTTTTTGCTCTATCAAAACGTCGAACTTCTAAATTCTCATAGGGTCCCCCAGGAATTCCTTCCAGAGCCTGTTGAATAATTTTTATGGATTCCCTCATTTCGCCGATTCGCACTAAATAACGAGCTAGGGAATCTCCTTCTTTTTGCCATTGAACTTCCCAATTGAATTTATTGTAACACTCATACTGATCAACTTTACGAAGATCCCATTGGATTCCGGAAGCTCGTAACATCGGTCCTGATAAACCCCAATTTATTGCTTCCTCTCCACCAATAATCCCCACTCCCTCAACTCGTTCCAAAAAAATGGGATTCCGTGTAATAAGTTTTTCATATTCAACAATTTCCGTTAAAAAATAATCACAGAAATCCAAACATTTATCTATCCAGCCATAAGGTAAATCAGCAGCGACTCCCCCGATACGGAAATAATTATGCATCATTCGCATACCTGTAGCGGCTTCGAATAGATCATATAACAATTCCCTTTCTCTGAAAATATAGAAAAAGGGAGTCTGTGCACCGATATCTGCCATAAAAGGGCCAAGCCATAATAAATGAGAAGCTATACGACTCAGTTCCAGCATAATTACTCTAATGTAACTGGCTCTTTTAGGTACTTGAACACTTTCCAATCGTTCTGGTGCATTCACTGTTATTGCTTCTGTGAACATAGTGGCTAAATAATCCCACCGTGTTACATAAGGCAAATATTGTATAATTGTTCGATTTTCTGCTATTTTTTCCATCCCTCTGTGTAAATAGCCTAATATGGGTTCACAGTCAATAACGTCTTCCCCATCTAGAGTAACAATCAGTCGAAGAACCCCATGCATTGATGGGTGGTGAGGACCCATATTAACTACCATAAGATCTTTTCTTGTAGCCGGTACAGCCATATCCTTTCTTCCTTAATTCATTATTCCATGAATTTTTCAAAATGAGGTTCATCAAAATGAAAAATCTAATAATTACTATTAACTTATAACTTAACTAAAGAAAAAAAATTCAAACCAATCTTCAAATCAACGAGTTTTTGACTCCCGAATACCCAACTGACTAATTAATTTCTTATAACGTACTCTATTTTTCTTTGACAAATAATCCAGCAATCGTTGACGTCTTCCCAGAATTTTTCGTAGACCCTTTTGCGATAAAAAATCTCTTTTATGTAATTCCAAATGGGAAGTAAGTCTGCGTATCTTATTGGTGAAAATGAATACTTGAAATTCAACAGATCCACAATTTTTTTCCTTTTCTTGTGAAATAACTGATATGAATGAATTTTTGACCATAAAAAACAATTTTTTTCTTTTTTTTTTTTTCTGTAAATTTTACCGATCAGGAAAAATAATAATTATTACTATTATACTATACCAATACCAATTATTTTAATTTAGTACACAAAAATTTTGGATTTTTCATATACGTAACATAAACATAGTAAATTTATTTAAATTTCTTTCTATCCAAATCAAATTGCAAATTTGATTTGGATAGAAAGAAATGACACATTTTTGCATTCATGAAATTGATATGTAATTAAATCGATATCATGTACCAGAATGTAATATAATATAGTGCGGGCATATATCTTTCGGCTTTTATATATTGAATAGGCCATGCGATATATAGGAAATATACTATTAAATTTAAATAATTCTGAATCGTGGATACATATATATTCTTGACATACTGAAATGACTGCCGTTGTTGGTATCAAACCAATAGCGGTTCATACAAGCTAAATCCTCTAATCGATAATTCGGCCAAAGAAACAATTTGAATTTAATGAATTTATTTGCATCTGTATTTAGATGCTTTTCCTGATTCAAAAATTGTTCACAGTTTTTTATTTTATTTTGATTGCAAAATATTGGATTTATATCCACAACATTCCAATTTCGGGAATTGAAATAAACTAGAATTCTAAATTCTCTACGACGCCGGGTAGATAGAATATTTTCAGGAACAAGTAAATCATAATTATTTTTGTTTCTATTCACAAGTATATTGTTGTGTCGTCCAGCGGATCCAGCAAAATTATTCTTATTAACATATAGATTTTTTATTCTTATTCCGCATTTTCTATTAGTTTGGTCTTTATCCCTATCAACCAATGAAATACCTATGGTCTGATATATAATATGTTTTCCGTCTCTTTTCATAGATAAACGAAGCGGTTCTATAATAAATATTCCTTTTTTTACCAATTCTGTAAAAGTTAGATCTTTCGTAATCAACATTACATCCAGACGCATCTCCCCTCTTTGAATTGAGGATATAGCAATTTCCGTTGGATCCATCAGTCTAAGTAGAAGACAATATACCTTGATATTATTGATTATTCTTTCATTAAAGGACTCATACCATCTTAATTGAAAAAGAAAATATTTTTTCAAGAAGAATTCCAGTTCTGCTTCTTTCTTGCTTTTCATTTTTTTTTTCTTTCTATACTTTTTAATGTCTGTTTCTGTGTCATCTTCTTCAACATCTTTTTTTTTCTTTTTTTTTCCTAGATCTGATACAAGATCTCCTTGGTCTTGTTGTTTGTTTTTTTTTTTGTTGGAATTTTCTAATTCCAATTTGTTTTTTTGATTTACTTCGATCTTTTCACTTTGACTAATATTTCCATTTCTATGAAAATGAAAAATAAGTAATTTGATTGGTATGATCCACGGTTTCATCTTATATGCATCAAAAAGTAAGACAAATTCTGGAAAAAACCAAGGGTCTATATTTGATATGGTACGATATAACCCTTCTTGATTCATTCCCATCCAATCAAAAAAGTATTTTTTTTGATTGGATGGATTGATTTTGTGATGAATTGTAAAAGAAAAAAGATCTCCCTTTTCAAATTTTTGAGAATTTTTAGCTTCAGTTTTTACATTTTTATAAATCTTTTTGCCGATATGCATATAGGTCCGGGCCTCAATATCTCCATTTTTTTCTAAAAAAAAATTGAGAATTCTACAATCAAAAAATTTTCTATCAAAAATTTTGTCTGTATCAATAATAGATCTTTTTTCTAGATAATCATTAATAGATGTACTTATCAATCCATGAAACGACTTGGGTTTTGGTGTATTGAAATTATATGAAATTTTTCGGTCCTCTACTTGGAGTGTTGATCCATAAGTATATGAGTCTTTCATATCTCCATAATTTATATATTTATATGACAAAAGATCATATCCATAATCTTTTGTCAATTTGTCTTTTTGACTCATTACTAAATCCATTGCATGGTAATTTTGTTTCGTGTAATGTATTAATTGGTCTTTTTCTTTTTTATATAAATCCAATTTAATTGAGTCTTTCTTTTGAATCCGACGACGCCGATTGAGTCTATTTCGCCATTTTTTCGGTACTAAGCGGGACCACTTGGCCCGAGATAAATTGTATTGATAATGCCCCCTTAACCAGTTTTTCCAATTATTCATTCCATACTTATGAATTTGCTTATGCTTTAATTTTGAATCAAATATTCCTCGTATCGTACAATAATCCTTGATTATATCCCTAAGAAAAGAATGGGTACCGTGATAGTGAAGTACAGATCTCAAGTCATACTCATTAAGTAATTGATTTTGGGATAATTTGTAAAATACATAGGCTTGAGATAAAGAAGATAAGTCACAATAAATATTAGAATTATTATTACTAATATTAGTATTAGAAAACGACTTTCTTATAGCCAAAATTAAGTTCATTGCATTTTTATTTTTTTTATCAATTCCGTCTTGATTTGTTTGATCGTTGTAAATGTATTTATTGATAATTTTTTTTGTTAATTCAAAGAAAAGTTGTGCATTGATTCTAGGACTCTTAATGATATATAGTAATATACCCATGTATATTTTTTCAATCAAAGATTTCATAAAATAATTAGATTTACGTATTAATCGGATATTTTTTCTTTTGAATATTTGCCAAATATATTTCTGTGATTCCGATTCTTTATCATCATAAGTTCGAACTATTTTTTTCTTGTCTTTTGTAATTCCTTCTATTTGTGTCTTAATTGTGATTGTATTATTAGCAAGGTCTTTCATTTTTCTTTCTATGAGTGAATAATTTTCATTTACCCAATTCATGGGTCGGATTCGAACGGTCGATTCGTGCATAATCTTATTATTTATTTTATTTTCTTTTAAATCTTTTCCGTTTTCATTCTGTTCATATACTTTTACCTTTCTCAATTTCAATAGGAAAATAGAGTTTAGTTTTTCAAGTTCTTTCATTATTTGGTTTATAACTAGAACTATCCATCTTGTTTGTTCTTTTGAAACTTTTAGAAACCCTTTTATTCTTTCCTTGCAAATTTTTATAACTTGAGAAAATTCCCTTTTCACTTTTCTCAATTTTTTTTCGAGTTCTTTAAAAATGGGTTCAAAAAAAGAAGGCCGTTCTCGAGGAGATCCAAAAGGTAGTTCCGATTCTCTTCCCCAGACCGTTAAAAAACAAAAATTATCTTTTTTTTCTTCTTTTTTCATTTTATCATCTCTATGATGAGATTGTATCTTAGATCTTCGCCAAGGTTTCAGACGGAAAGGAAATAGAATCTTTATCTGAATACCGTCTATTAACCAATCTTGGGGAAATTCTGTTTCTGATAATTGAACACCATTATAGGTACATTTAACATGCATTTCTTTATTCCATTCTTTCCAATCGTCGTACCACTCGGGGAATTGCAATAATAACATACGACCAATATTTTTAGTTATTATCAATAAGGGTAATATAACATATTTTCTAAGAAAAGATTGAGTTATTAGCATTAAACCTCTTATTCCTTGAGTAAATGAAAACGTATCCCAAGCTTCTGCTATTGCTATTCGTTCATTTTCTTTTTCGTTTGTTTTCTCATTTTCTTGTATCTCTTCCTCCCAAAAATAAGAATTTTGTAATTCTGGTTTTCTCCTTACCCAATTTCCAAAAATGAAATTCATCATTTCATAGATATCAAAAAACGGAAAAAAAAGTGTTTTGTATATTCGATCCAAAAAAAGTGGAGAATGCACATTTGCTTGAAACAGTTCCCAAATAACTATTTTACGTCTTTGAGCACGCATGGATCCTGGGATCATCTCCCGAGAAAAATCTGATTGCTGTGAGTAACGTATCAAAGATATCTCTTCTTCCTCTTCTTCATCACTCGTACTAGCATTATTAGTACTAGCATTATTAGTACTAGCATTATCAGCACTAGTATTATTAGTACTAGTATTATTAGCAGTAGTATTCTGATCGCTATCAGTATAAATTATGACCCATTTGCCTTTTCTTGGACGAATTTCATTTTTTTTTTCCTCTTCTTTATTTTCTTCGTTCTCCTCCTCTTCCCAAAAATCTGTCAATTCGTATGACCATCGAGGAACCTTTTTACCGATTTCGTCCATTCCAGTAAATTCACTTCTAATTGTTGTTAGATCATTTGGATCAGTTGTAATTACATTGAATACAAATTTAAAAGATTTTGCTTGACTTTCTAAATCAGTTCCTCGTGTGCGTTCAAAAGAGAATTCATCAATTGAGGTTAAGGAATTACCAATCGAATTCAATAATGATTCCTCGCCAAAGTCAAATGTATTCTTTTGATGTTCAAATTCTCGAGAATCATCATGAAATAGACCATGAATCTTATTTATCCAAAGCATTTCTACGTAATCCACCGGTGAAGTTATTAAATCATTCTTGATTGCATGTGAATACAATTTTTTTATTGTTCCTCGATAGGGTCCTTTCAAAAAAGGATCATACATTTGGGGCAGGTATTCTTGTTCATTCTCATCATCGCATAATCTGATCCTTTTTTCTAGCATATCTAAAGCAAGAGATCCCTTCTCTTTTTCTAGAATTTTTATTCGACTTATCAATTCATTGTTCAAGTTGTTTTTTTTTTGTTCATTGGTATAAACCCAATAATTATACAGGTCTTCGTGGGATACTTTTTCTGTCGTGTACAAAGACATTTTCCGTTCTATCATTTCTGAAAAAGTCGATAAACTGGGTGGATATGTAAAAGATATTA